TTCTCACGGAACCGTACGTGGACGTTACCGCTCATACAGCTCCCAGCCAGCAAGCAGTTAGCCTTCCTCTACAAGGAATGGAAGTGTGGATGAATCGACATTAAATAGAGGAATTCGGTTTTTCTTTTCAGCAATAACATGATAAGAGCATCCCTTTCACAAAAACCAACGGACCCCCCCTATCCTGCCACTTCAGCACCTTGTGATCTTCTCAAAGATCATTACGAGCCCTCTCCTAGAATGTTTTTGTAGATTCCGAAAATTCCATGGTGGATCAGGACGAGAATGAATCCGGGAATCCAGGACATACTCATCCTGGAGCTTCTGCTCTCCTCTGGGGAGGTATAGTTATAGATAGAGAGGTGAGTCGAGGGTAGCCTCCCGCTTGACCGATTTCTCGGAGTCGGAGGAAGATCTCTCATCTGATGACCCTGAACAAGAAGGAGCTGCTCTCGATGTGAGATCAGCAGCAAAGGAATTGGATGCCCCAGAGCTGCTGCCCCCGGATAAGCCTTAAAAAAAACACACACAACGGACCGGACACAAACAAAAGAAAGAAGAAAAGGGCCATGATGATGATGATCCTATGTTCGTTTTCGCCCTGCCCCGATGATGCGCTCCTAGCTCGCGGAGCTACATACCAGAAAAAGAATCTCTCTATTACTCGTTGGTTTGACCTATACGGACTACGTGGGAAATACGAGATCTAGGCAAGCCGCTACATGTTCTCCCCTTGCCCTTGAACGATAGAAGAACTACTTATCTTCTTCTCTTAGATAGCAGTCGATCGGTTCGCATCTATGGTCAATCAATTGGTCCGCGGATCTATACGAGAAATCGCCATCTCGTAGCACCACCACGACGCCGATTCTCGTTATTTTTCCGAGCCTCCCATGCCGCTTCGACTTTGAGTATGATGAATGAGTGGAAAGATCTTTATAGAAGCCCCTGTCCGATCCAACCAAAGAGTTAGTATCTATAATATATATCTATATATCTTTTAGATAAGGGGGAGAACTGCAAGTTTTTTCAGAAAAGACTTGCAGCTCCCCTATCCGAATCCCGCGAGGGACTAAGCGCGAGACGAGCCATAACATAAGGGGCGAATCTACTCTTCGTAGAATCGACCATAGATATCTTCTTTTTTCGGTATATTTGCATCAGGCTTAGCCCCTAAGAAGGCGTTCCCGAAAGGGGACGAAACCTGTCTAAGATCCTGTGTGCGGCTTAGTAGCGCGTGAACAGAACACGTAGCCTAAGCGGAACTCAATATTCAACCAACCTATGATCCATTTATTTAATCAGCTTACTATCAATAAACCATGTTTAGGTTCTCGTTTCGGGAGATCTTGGAGCGTGCCCGTCGTGTGAATGCGCATACAAATAGGGTCACTATTCGCCTACTACTAATAAGGGCGGAGAGTGGATTCTAGATTATATCAGTCGGGTAGGCTGGACTGGGGTTCTGGGAAAATCTCTACGAATTCTTCTTTGCAAGAAACATCCCTGGGTTTAGTGATGTCTCCGGCAGCCTTGCTGGGATCTCCAGATCGAATAATTGGTTTACAAGACGCTCTTAGGGGGTCTGGTCTTGTCTTCTCGGATTCCAGCTTTTTACTTTTCTTATAAAAAGCTTTGACCTACTCCCTGAGCAGAGATGTACGCTTTATACAGGTTGTGGGGTCATGTATACTCATGGGATGGCTTTTTTTTGGAGTTTCATTGCATCCAAATCAATCAAGATCTAAGTAGTTGTTCAGTAAACTATTATACTTCTCGCATGCAGTACCCGAGTCTTGTCTTGCCCATTTAAGGAATATGGAGGAGGTATGTGTCCTCTCGGTCGCCTTGACCAATCACAGATCAGCCCGACTAACGGTCGCTTTGATCCGTTACAGATCAGCTCGAAAGTACCCCTTTCCATTATGATAGGGGTGGATGGTAGGGCTAGAACAGGCATAATCGCTTGAACGGCTAGAAGTGGGCCGACTATCTTCCAACAAAAAAATAATATATGTAGAATATATGGATATTCGGCGTTTAATGATTTAGTATAGTTCTAGACTCAAGCTAGCAAAAAACAAGACTGAGGTCGATAGGGGCATTACTGGTAATTTAATTGCTAAGGTGAAGTATTAACCATTGGCTAGCGCTCATCTCCAGCTCTGTTTCCAGCCTTTTATTTCATATATCATTCCCGTATGCCATACCTCTTATTTAATCTTGCTATACGTCCAAGCCTTCGCCCATCGGTAGTTGGAAGCAGAACTGAGACTGGATGTAACTGAAGGAAAGGGGATATAGGTACGATAGGAGGGCACGGTTAAGCAGGTAAGCGAAGGCTCTCTCTCTCGCTCTGTGGTCTTGTGTAATTTCCGCCCATTATTATTATTGATCTTCATTCTAAGTGAGCAAGCAGGTCGAAAGCTGTTGAGATGATAGCAATAGTAAGCAGGGAAGCAGAAGCAAGAAGTCTTGAACTCTTGTGTAATAAAGCTTCTCGGTCGCATTTCATTAGTCTCTAAGGCAAAGTCTCGCTTAATCGTTCATCGATCTTTTCTTCTTTCTTCAACCGGTCATATCAGATCTGTAGCTGGTAGCGACATGAGGAAAAGGTCCGGAATGGTCTATTTTCTTTTCTAAATCGCGAGTTTAAGGGGTCGGATGGGTCAAGTACGGCCTCTAAAAACATGCGATAATCGGCTTTTTTAGTAGCATCTGTCCTTCCCGGCCTGCTGTCGTCAACGGTCCACTTCCTTGAATGAGAGTTGGTCTTCCCGATCCACGAATACGGTTCCCTTTTTTTATTCAAGATAGCTTTTATTCAATTAGGGCGAATACCTTGTAACCGAATTTTTTTCTTGAAAGATATGCTACTTCCCGGTCGAGCTGTCTTGTAACGGTCTCTAGGGTCTTCGGTCGAATTGGTTTTCTTTCCTGTAGTAATTCATCTGATGAGTTCATCGCGAAATTTTAGTTTAAGCTTCGGGTTTCTGAAAGCTATCTTCTGTAGGGATCCCCGATCGCCTTGTATAACTATCATAGCGGAAGGATGGATGAGCTCCCTATTGATATAAATATAAAAAAAGAAAGGGGATGGAGGTGAAGTCAGAGCCTCGGATGAGGGGGGAGAATATAGACACTGGGAAAGGAATCATGGGAGTCCGCCCCAAGATTGGAATGAGGGGAAGGAATGGAAAGATAAATGGATGGGGAATCCCCCTATGTGCTGAGAATAAGAGGAGCCAACAAACTGAAAGATACCCGTGGGAAAGCATGGGAGCCTCAAGCCTATGTAATAGTATCAACCCTTAGAAGAGAGTTTAGCATCACCCTACCGGGAAGAAAGACTGGTGAATCAGGCAACCCCTCTACCTTGAATTCATAACTTGAAAAATGAATTGCATCGACATCTTTGCCCGTGGTCGAATGCCCCTTTCCCACGCCACCAATCGACGAATGCTGAGGAAGGAGTGAATCAACTAATGCAACCAACCACAATACAATACACCACCCGAGCAACTACCCAACACCCGAAAGGCGGAATAATACCTGGAAGTGACCAAGCAACTCCAAGTGAATAACCCAACCACGACTATCTAACCAACTACCGATGAACTAATCAACAACCGAACGAGACTGAATCCAAGCGAGTAAATGAACGAGTCAGGGGTTTGTAAAGAGCAAAGGACTATAAAAAACACTACCCGGAATAGGAGTCTTGGCTTATGAGTTTGAGTTTGAGCTGGAAGACGAGTCGAAGAAGTCAAAAGAGCAGGAAGAGGCATAATAGCCATCAACCGGAAGCAGTGCAAAAATAGAAGGAGAGCTTGTCTCAGCAAGTGATTGGGATTGCCGACGAGGAAAGAAAAGAGTTGCCTGACCGCGAGTAAGGCCCTAGACGAGTGATTGGTCGAACATTGGAAAATTTAATACTTCCCCGTATTTTTTATTAAAACTTCTTCTTACCTTATTCTTGACCACTATTAGCACAGCTCGTTATCTTTTCTATACCTATATGTGAAAAATGAATAAAAAAGAAAATTGAGAACTCGATCGAAGGGAAGGCTTGAATTCAGAGACGAAGATAAGGCTTGGTGGCTTGCGAGGAAAGACTAGCTAACAAGCGAACGAACAAGAGCTCCTACCCGTGTTCCTGCTCCAGCTCCTATATCAGAAGCTACATATGCTCTGACAAGACGCTTTCTATTCTCTACTGCTTTTATTATTCCTACTGCTACTCTTAGTCCTCCCATTAACTACAGCCAAGACTCCGCCTCTATCTCCTATGCCCCGTTCTTTTGTCATTTTGAATCGTTGCGTTGATTGCTTGTGGTGATTGCGGTTCCTTTGTTTGTGTTATACCGCTTCCTTCAGGTGTGCTGGCAGGCAAGGGAGGACGAGGACAGGAGTCCAACCCGAAAGGAAAACAAGGATCAAAGAACGTCTTAAAGCTCGCCTCTTTGCTTTCTTAAAAAGAAAAGCGGACTACGCAAGAAGAGGGGCTCAACCATAAGCCCAACTCTAATGGTGGGGGGAATGTTGAAAACAATCTTATTGGAAGCGGCTTTCGAGTGAGGGCAATCGTCATAGTCAGCCAGCGAGCAATCCCAAGAGCTACCTAGCCTTTCTTATTTCCATCGCTAGCTTAAACTGAGGAATAATAATAGGAAAAATCCCCACCCAAGCCCCTAAGCTATTTCAATGTTATTATTCTGTCTCTTTCCTCTGTCCGGTACCAAAGCCACTCGAACTCGAATGCCTCACCCGCACCTACTTCGAATGCCGCACCAACTCCCTCAAACACAAGGGAGCGGGCACTGCTCTCAGCCTGTCGTAATAAAAAAACTCCATACCGGAAGATCATTACCTTCTTCCTAGAAGGGAATATAGACATTGGTATAACAGGAGGCTCGAGAGACAGACCTCGAGCGACACATCGTAATTTACGCTAACCTCAGCGTACCATCGGAGATACTTTAGCCACATCTTAACCCATG